AATTGATTCTTCCTGGGTCGATGCCCGAGCGGTTAATGGGGACGGACTGTAAATTCGTTGGCAATATGTCTACGCTGGTTCAAATCCAGCTCGGCCCAATAATTCTCTCACCCACAATCAGATGAAGATTTTTGTCCTTCCGAACCGGCCGATATACGAAATAAAAGAGTCAAATTATCTGATATATATTCTAATTTTTTATTTGTTTGTTCTTTTTTTTACGGGAAATGGAAATTGAGATCTAGATAATGATCTAGATTCATATTATGTTATAATATTTAATTAAATTTAATTAAAAGAAAAAAAAAAACGATATAAGAAATTAAGGAAATAGGGAAAAAAGCAAACTCGTTTTCTGTCGTTTTAGTAAAATTTCACAATTAATTTTTTTTGAAATAAAAAAATTAATTAGTAATTCGTCTTGTTCTCACTCAAGTATATATTCATGTGGAGATCAATATAGCACCTATAACCCCCTTCTCTCTTACAACAGAAAGAAATTATTTGAATCAAATCATCATAAAAAAAAGGATACTGTATACCTTAGTTCCCTGGGATTGTAGTTCAATTGGTTAGAGCACCGCCCTGTCAAGGCGGAAGCTGCGGGTTCGAGCCCCGTCAGTCCCGACGGATCCAATAAGCGAAAGATCAAAGTAAGGATCCTATACTTTTTGTAATGAAGAATCATTTTTCCTTGTTATTTTTTTTTTTTTTTAATAAAATACATAAAGTAAGAATTTAATTCAATTTAAAATATAAATTTGAGTTCTATCAAAAAAGAGCAAAGACCCTAAAATAATAATAATGAATTTGATATAATATTACATTTTTTGTACTAGGACTCGTTTTTTCATACTTTTCTTATTCATTCTTACAAGAATACAAGAAAAGTTAAATTATTAAACAAAAAACAAAAACAAATAGGATTTTAGAATTTAACCCTTTATTGTATTGATTGTATTGTCCATTTTTCGTCTATTTTTTTATTTTATTTATTTTTTCATCGTTTTGGGGATTTTGTAACCAATGGAAGTGTAAAAAAATGATATCTTGATGCGATCAAAAATTATATATTTTTTGATTCAGTATGGATAAAAGATCTTCCTGTGTTATACTATTCAATTTAATTTGCGACGGCGAATTGATATGATAGCTCAGATATTGTTATTCATGATATTAATCCGATTCAATATCATCAAAATGTAATGAATTACATTGAATTTGAATTTACAGGTGAAATTTTTATCATCTCTAGGGGATTAAATCCCGAGTTATTGCGAAATTTTTAAATAATTAAATTATGGAAGTAAATATTCTTGCATTTATTGCGACTGCACTCTTCATTCTAGTTCCTACTGCTTTTCTACTTATCATCTATGTAAAAACAGTCAGCCAAAATGATTAGTTTGAATGAAACTTGACTTCTTTTTTTTTTATCAATCATTGATAAAAGGAAAGAAAAAAGGATTCCAATCTCTTTTCTTAATTGAAACGAGCAGGCTAGAATCAACAATATTCGATGAGATTGAATTTAATAGATAAGATAGTATGGTAAAAAGAAATCTCTATTTCTTTCTACCATACTATACACTATTAGTATTAGATAGTCGATTAGTTTTTTTTGTCGTGTATAAAGTTAAGTTGTACTATAACTATAATAAAGATACAGACTTAATTAAATTAAATAATTACTAATCTAGAATATGTATCCCCTATATGTTCTGTACATAGCGGCGTCAATTTTATTGTCCCTATCTAATTTGACTAATTTTAATCATAGTATGCTCGTTCAAATTTAGGAAAACTTTGTTTGAAAAAAATTGACTATTATCTAGTATGTAGAATATTTTTCAAAAAATAAGCATAATATAGGAATTATTGAAAGATCCGTTTTATTGACATTAGTTTCTTTAAAAACACTTTACGGAATGATTTATAAAACAAAAAATTTGATACAGTTTGGTTCTTCAACTAAAAACTCAATTAGTTAAGTAATATTTCTAGAGTCCACTTCTTCCCCATACTACAAGTGAAAGAGAAAATGTAAAAACTACCATTAAAGCAGCCCAAGCGAGACTTACAATATCCATGTGAATTATGTCCCCTATTTCTATGAATATGAAGGAATTATTCCATTATTGTTTAATAATAATAGTGAAATCCATGGTACAGAGTCAAAAAAAAAATCCAGACTTTTTTTAATTTAACCAAATAATCCAATAAATTCACATACATATAACATATAAAAAATTACTATATGATTTTTAATGTCTACCTTTGACTTGACCGACGGTTACTGAAAATAAAAAGAAGTTTTTTTATATAAATTATCCAATCTAATATCCAATATTAATCGAATACCTGAGTACTCAGAAATGCTTTTGAGTTTTTATATAAAATTATTTTTTCGCAATTAATAATTCGTTCGGATGGAGAATTATTAAGTGAGTTATAGATTAGGTTATAGCAGTCGATAAGGGATTAGGGTCTATTTTTTTTT